GTTCTATATTGATAAAAGATTCCTTTTTAAACCACCTCTATACCTCTATATTAACATAGTGGTAGAAAGAGTACTATGCTGCGCCTAGACTTCAAACGGTTTGCTTTAACCATCTTAATAAACCCTCGTTATTGGTTGCTAGAGAATCAAAGTAGATTTGCCAATGAATCGCGAAATGTTATGGTTCTTACATATAATTTATTAAGAAGTAATTCGCGAGATCATGCACCTCCCTTTCCCAGTTATAACGGAAAAAGGGGTACAGCTGGTTGGATCCAGCCTATTCTTGAAATAAACAACTCACACACACTCCCTTTCCAAAAAAGATCAATACACCAATAACTATACTTAGATTTATTGGATTTGTTGCTAAAATATCGGTATTAAATCCGAAACTCCCGGCAGACGACCAGTGGCCCAAAGAAACGAAAGAATCGGTTACATTTTTCATATAATTTCCCCTTGACTAAAAAATCGACCAGTTTATTTATTATTTTTTTTTGAAATCAAGTCAAAAAAAACTCGAGTTATGTTATAAAGTATAAACTACTCCTTGGTTGTTGCAACGCCTCAAAAAAAGAGCTTCTCTTGACTACGGACGGGAAGGATGAAAGAGAGTCGGTATGCTAATGCCTCATCTGCAAATCAGCCCTTCCCATAGGTTATTTTCTCAACGAATAAGGAATTGTAGGAGGGAAGTCTTGATCTAATTTGAAAAAGCAAACGACAAGTCAAAGGCAATAAAATAGGAAAAATATGTATTTTTCTAAGATTAAACAAAAGGATTCGCAAATAAAAGTGCTAATGCTACAACCAATCCATAAATCGTTAAAGCTTCCATAAAAGCTAGACTCAGCAATAGAGTACCTCGTATTTTTCCCTCTGCCTCGGGCTGTCTCGCGATACCCTCTACGGCTTGACCCGCAGCAGTCCCTTGACCAATTCCAGGTCCAATAGAAGCAAGCCCTACAGCCAATCCAGCAGCAATAACAGAAGCAGCAGAAATCAGTGGATTCATGATAAGTCCCTCGTACCAACAAAAATAAATGGTTAATGATACAATCAGCCAATGAATTATGACTTAATTATTCCATCGATACATCCAGTCGAAGTAACTAAGAACTTCGAATTTAAGTAAAAATATTATTGAATAATCCGACCTACTTCGATATCTAGTTTTTCGTTTCTATCCCGCGGAGTTTTTGTGAATTCATAGCACTTTCGTTCTTCCATTTCGTGATTCCGAACTCTTATTTCAATTCTTTCATCTTTTCTTGATTTCATCTCTTTATTCAGCGAATTCACAGCCACAACGATATGAGAGAACTTCTATTTGAACCCACACACGGTAATGCGGAAGCGGAAAATGAAATATATCTTTAGTTCATATATAACTAGTCAATATCTAATATCACATATACATGTCTTTCTTCCATAACGTAAACCATTAGATTCAATTGGGTTCGAGAACCCATTCGTTTTTTTAGGAACCCCCCCCCCTTTCTACTGTATTCGTATTTATCATTAGTCCACGCCCACCCGAATACATTCTAAATGGACTAATGAAATTGATTAACGCGAATTATTGCATAAAAATTATTTGATTGATCTAAGTTCGTGCAATTTATTAAATTTTTTTGGTCAATTGTTGAATAAAACCAACTGTAAAGTAGAATCCCTTCTACCGTTTTTTATTTAATCACACGTTGTAAACATATATCTTAATTCAAATCAGAATTTGAATAAGAAGATTGGCCGACCGACCAATATAATAAATATATATAATATCTAGAAGGCCGATATTCGTCGAAAAGGTAGCATCTTAAGTGGATGAAAGTATAATTTTAGGAAAAAGATCTCAAAGATCTCTTTCCTTTTTTTACAACTCCCTAATATCGTAATTTGATATTTTTTTTCCTATTGCTTTCTATCGTATATAGAGTCTTGTATATTTTTATTCCTTAAGTAAATCACCTTTAGCTGTACATACATTGCTTTGTACTAAGCTAAAAAAAACTATTTCAATGATGACCTTCCATAGATTCACCTATATAAGCCGCGGCTAAAGTTGCAAAAATAAGAGCTTGAATACCACTTGTAAATAATCCAAGGAACATGACAGGGATAGGAATTACTGAAGGTACTAAAGAAACAAGAACAACAACTACTAATTCATCCGCTAAGATATTTCCGAAAAGTCGAAAACTAAGTGATAAGGGCTTGGTGAAATCTTCTAAGATGTTAATGGGTAAAAGAACCGGGGTTGGTTGAATATATTTCCCGAAATAACTTAATCCCTTTTTGTTAAGACCTGCATAGAAATATGACACTGACGTGAGTAAAGCCAAAGCAACCGTAGTATTTATATCATTCGTAGGTGCGGCTAACTCTCCCTGAGGTAATTCGATGATTTTCCAAGGTAAAAGAGCTCCCGACCAATTAGAAACAAAAATAAATAAAAACATAGTTCCAATAAAAGGAATCCAGGGGCCATATTCTT